TATTTAAAGTCTATGGCTTTATTTTCTAGAGCATTTAATAGTGGGAAAGAGATGAGAGCTGAGAAGTAGAGTACGGATGCTATTTGGCCAATAAAGATGAAAGGGGTTTCTACTGGCTGACTCCCAATTCATGTTAGAATAATTAAGTTTGAGCTAAAGACTCAAAATATTAGTTTAGTAATTGGTCGAAATGTTATGGAGCGCTGTTTAGCGGTATGGAGAAAGGGTAGAAAAAATAGAATAAGAATAGAGAGTAGGAGGGCTAGGACTCCCCCTAATTTATTAGGAATAGAGCGAAGAATAGCATAGGCAAAAAGAAAGTACCATTCAGGCTTAATGTGGGGGGGGGTGGATAGGGGGTTGGCTATAGTGAAGTTGTCTGGGTCTCCTAGAAGATTGGGGGTTAGGGTGGATAATAGTGTGAGGCCGGCAATGATTAAAGTAAACCCAAATAGGTCTTTAAGAGAAAAATAGGGGTGAAATGGAATTTTGTCTAAATTAGGCATTAATCCTGAAGGATTGGATGATCCGGTTTGATGAAGAAAAAGGAGGTGAATAAGGCTTAGTCCGGCAAGCATAAAAGGAAGAAGAAAATGAAGTGTAAAGAATCGGGTGAGTGTGGCATTGTCCACTGAGAAACCTCCTCATACCCATTGGACTAGGTCAGGGCCAATGAGGGGAACAGCTGATAGGAGGTTAGTAATAACTGTGGCGCCTCAGAATGATATTTGGCCTCATGGAAGGACATAGCCTATAAAGGCTGTAGCTATTAAGAGGAGGAGGAGAATTATTCCAATATTTCACACTTCTTTAAAAATATAGGACCCATAATAAAGGCCCCGCCCAATGTGCATAAATGCGCAAAGAAAAAATATAGAGGCACCATTGGCATGAAGATTTCGTACAAGTCAACCGTGGGATACGTTTCGGTTAATATAGTTAATGGACGAGAAAGCAAGGGAGGTATCAGCAGTATAGTGCATAGCTAGAAAAAGGCCTGTTAAGATTTGGATTACTAGGCATAGGCCAAGAATTGATCCAAAGTTTCATCAGGAAGAGATGTTAGATGGGGTAGGTAGGTCAATAAGGGAGTTGTTAATAATTTTAAGAATGGGGTGCGATTTTCGAAGGGGTGCCATGTTCCTGTAGTTGAGTACAACATTAGCTTTTCGAGCTTGAGGTCCAGGTCAAGGTCTTGGCAGGAATAAATGATTTTTGAGTTATTTTTATTATTTAGCATAATAAGTGTTGCTTCTAATCCTTCCCCGCATTATGCGGTTTTGGGCTTAGTTTGAGGCGGGGGAATGGGATGTTTAGTATTAATAAAGTGAGGGGTTTCATTTTTATGCTTGGTACTTTTCTTAGTATATTTGGGTGGAATAATGGTGGTGTTTGGGTATTCTGTGGCTTTGGTAGCGGAACCATACCCTAAAGCTTGGGGGAGTGGTGGGGTTTTAGTGTATTTAGGAATTTATAGCATATTATTAATGGTGGGGTGAGTTGGTTGGGGGGTCTGTTCTATAGAGGTTGTAGGTGAATTAGGTGTAGAGACGGTGTTAGTGGGATGGTGGGGTGTATCCGTCTTGTTTTCGGGAGGATGATTATTAATATTAAGTGGGTGGGCTCTTTTTTTATCACTTTTTGTTGTCTTAGAAATTGTTGAATTTAAGTGTGGGGCTTTGCGGGCCGTAAGGTTCGAGCATGCCATGGAGTTGAACCATGGAGGCTAGGAATTAGCAGTACCCGCCCATCCCAGCAGGCTCAGTTTACACCAATGGAAACAAGAGAATGATACTTAAAAAAATTAATAGGGTTGTTATATAAAGCTTAATTAGGCCGGTGTGCGTAATATTCATTAAGTGAAATAAAATGAGGTTAGATCGTTTTAAAAGTTTAGGGCCGAAGGTTAGAAGAATAATGTGTTCTAGAAGATGAGATGTAATGAATGAGGCGGCGAGGAGGGTTGAGGTTTTTAGGAGGGGGTGTATTATAAATTCATAATAAGACTCTTGAAATAGATGGTTTTTTGTTGAGTGGAATAAAGTTGGTTTTCAGTATATAATCAGATCATATGCTAACAGGAGGCCAAGAGTGGTAGAAAGCAGTGTTGCAAGTTTAATGAAAATAGGAATGGTAGTGGAGGGGGGGTGGTTTGGGGGGATTAGCTGAAGAATAGTTGGTCCGACTATAACAGATCCTAGAGCGAGGCGTATTAAGGGGTAAGCAATAAGGGGGCTATCTTCAATGGGTTGAGGGGTGTTGGGGGATTGTGGGTGGAGTAGAAATGAGAAAAAGATTAGTCGAATACTGTAGGCAGCTGAGAGGGATGTAGTAAGCAGGGTAATTGTAATTGCTAAAAAATTGGTGTGGGAGGATAACATGGTTTCAATAATGGTGTCTTTAGAAAAAAATCCTGCCATGAATGGGAAACCTACGAGGGCCAGACTGGCGATCGTAACGCAGGAGGAAGTGAGTGGTAGAGAGTAGTGAAGGCCCCCTATTTTTCGAATATCCTGTTCATTTTCAAGGGCATGAATAATAATACCCGAACATAAAAACAGAAGAGCTTTAAAAAATGCGTGTGTACATATGTGAGTAAATGCTAGGTGGGGCAGGTTTATGCCAATTGCAGTTATTATAAGCCCTAGTTGACTGGAGGTTGAGTAGGCAATAATTTTCTTAATGTCTATTTGTTTAACTGCTGCAATTGCTGCCAGGGTTGATGTTGTGGTACCTAAGCATAGGCATGTCAATAGGGCTATCTTGTTCTGTTGAAGGAGGGGTTGAATGCGAATAAGCAGGAAGACTCCCGCTACGACCATGGTGCTGGAGTGAAGTAATGCAGATACTGGTGTGGGGCCTTCTATGGCTGAGGCTAGTCAGGGGTGGAGGGTAAATTGGGCCGACTTAGATGCGGCGGCAGTGATGAGGGCCAGTAGAAGAGGAGTGGTTGGGGTTGTAGATAGGGCAATGGTTAAGTCTGCTGATGATGAATTTTTCATTATTCAGCAGAATGCTAGAAGAAAGCCAATATCACCAATACGATTATATATCACGGCCTGTATAGCTGCGCTAGCAGCTTGGCTTCGGGCATGGTATCAGCCAATTAGGAGAAAAGATAAAAGCCCAACTCCTTCCCACCCAATAAAAAGGTTTAGCATGCTTCCTGCAGTTACTAAAATAATTATTGCTATTAAGAAGATTAGAATAAATTTAAAAAAAGTATTAATTTTAGGATCGTGGTTTATGTACCAGATGGAAAATTGTAGAATATTTCATGTTACGAATAGGGCGATTGAGATAAAAATGGCTGAGTACTGATCCGTTTGGAGGGTAATATTAATATTTAGGGATCCAGTACTAATTCAAGTTCATGTGTCGGAGCCGTAGTTAGCTAGTCCTATAATCAGGCAGATTGGGGGGATTGTTGAAATATAGAAGGCTCATTCTACGGCCTTTTTAATAGTTATAGGAAGCGGTTTTTTAGGTTTAAAAATTAAGGGGTAGCCGGTGATTACAAATAGGGTTAATAAAAGTAGGGTATTGAGATGATGTCAGAGTTCCATTAAAGTAAGGACTGGGGTTTTGAGGTTCCATTTCTAGGGAATAATCTAGTGACAAAAAAAAATAATAAATTCGGGTTTGAGAATAAGAAGTGCAGCTGGTAAGATATGGAGTGTCAGTAAAATGTGCTCACGAACTAGGGTAGGTGGAAGAGGTTTAAGGTGGTGGGGGATTGGGCCTCGTTGAGTAGATCAAAAGATGTAGAGGGAGTATGCAGTTGTAAAAATTAAGTTAAGAGCTACAATCAAAAATGTAAGAGTGGATCAGTTGTAGATGGTGTTTATAATTATTAATTCCCCAGCGAAGTTAATTGATGGTGGGAATGCTATATTAAAGGTAGAAATTAAAAGCCATCACAAGCTTGTTAGGGGTAAGATAAGTATGGTGCCTCGAAGTATGATTATTGAACGATTATTAGTACGCTCATAAATAAAGTTGGCCAAACAAAATATTGCGGAAGAGGTTAATCCGTGGGAAATTATTATAATTACGGCCCCTGCGTGACTAGAGGGAGTAGAGATGATAGCAGCAATAATAATTAAGTTCATATGACTAATAGAGGACATGGCAATTAAGGATTTCAGATCTGTCTGTCGCATGCAGAGTAGGGCGGTGGCAAGAATACCAAAAGTTGCGATCAAGAAAATTGGGAGAATAAAGCTTGTAAAACTAACTTGTGTGAGGGAGGATATACGCAGAATACCATACCCCCCTAATTTTAGAAGTGTTCCGGCTAAAATCATTGATCCTGCTACTGGGGCCTCAACGTGGGCTTTTGGAAGCCATAAATGTAGGCAGTACATGGGTGATTTTATGAGGAAGGTTGAGTTGCAAGAGATTCAAAATAAGCCTGGGTATTGGGCTTTGGTGTTGGGTGAAAGATTAATAAGGTTAAATAGGAGCGAACCGTGAGAGTTATATAAGTCAATAAGGCACATAAGTAGTGGTACTGCTCCAAGCATGGTGTAAATTGCAATGTACATGCCGGCCTCCAGACGACGTTTTTGGCTCCCCCATTGTGTAATAATACAAATAATTGGAATGAGTGAGGCTTCAAATAAAATAAAAAAAAATAAGAGGTCTGATGTTGTAAAGGCCATTAGGGTAACAAATTGGGCGGCAGATACAATAAAAATAAAGGATCGTTGGCGGCTTATGGGTTCAGGTTTAAGACTATTTTGGCTGGCTAGCAGAGTGAGGGGAAGAAGCCAACATGTAAGTAATACCAGGGGGGCGGAGATGTTGTCAATGAATAGGTAGGTTGATATATTGAAGTCATGTTGATTAACTCATATAACAGAATAAGAGGCAATAACTAGGCTTTGGGTTGTGGTTAGAGGTCAGAGGTACTTTTTAGAGGAAAACACAACAGCGACGAGTAAGAAGGATCATAGGGTGAATATTAACATCGCAGTAGATTAAGTGTTTTAAGGCTATCGGTGCCTTGTGACCGGGCTGTGGCTACCATCAGGGCAAGGCCTAATCCCGCTTCACAGGCGGAGAGTGTGAGCACAGTGAGGGAAGTTGGTATTAGGGTTAAGTAGAATTGAGATCAGAGACTAAGGTTTAGATAAATAATTAATATTAAGCCTTCAAGGCAAAGAAGTGTAGATAAGAGATGAGTTCGGTGGAGTATTAGTCCTACAAAGGTGATAATAAATATAAATACGAATATAGTCATAGGAGAGCTATGGGGTTGAGCCATAATGGTCTGAGTCGAAATCAGGTCTCTTAATTAGATTAGCTCCCCTATTCAGCCCATTCAAGGCCGCCTTGAGACCACTCGTATAGAAGTCCCACGGTTAAGAGAAAAATAATAATAAAAGCCCATGAGATAGAGAGTGTGGGGTGGTGTAGTTGAACGGCTCAAGGTGATGGAAGAAGAAGGGCAATTTCTAGGTCAAACAGAAGAAATATAATGGCCACTAGAAAAAATCGTATAGAATAGGGTAATCGGGCAGATCCTAAAGGATCAAAGCCACATTCATAGGGAGATAGTTTATCTAAGTTTGGGCTTATAGACGAGATTCAGAAGCTAATTAGTAGAAGTAAAATAGAAATAATTAAGGATAGGGATGTATATATAAGCATTTATCTTCTCTCGGGGCTAGTCGAGGCCAAGTGATTGGAAGTCACTTATACTAATATACTAAGAAGATAAGAACCCCATCAGTAGATGGAAATAAAAAGAAAAAGTCATACTACGTCAACGAAGTGTCAATATCATGCGGCGGCTTCAAAGCCAAAATAATGATTAGTAGTAAAGTGAAAGAGTGTTTGGCGGAGGAGACAAGAAAGTAAAAATAGGGATCCAATAATAACGTGGAGGCCATGAAATCCAGTGGCTACAAAGAATGTGGACCCATAGATGCCGTCTGAAATAGTGAATGAGGTCTCATAGTACTCAAATATTTGGAGGGTAGTAAAGTACAGTCCTAAAAGGATGGTCAGGGCTAGGGCTTGAATGGAGCTGGTTCGGTGCGCTTGAATAATACTGTGGTGGGACCAGGTAACTGATACTCCTGAGGCCAATAGAATGGCTGTGTTTAGTAAAGGTACTCCGATGGGGTTAAGTGGGGTAATTCCAGTGGGTGGCCAGGATTCTCCAGATTGTGGTGTTGGAGATAGGCTGGCATTGTAAAATGCCCAAAAGAAGCCCAGAAAAAAAAATACTTCAGATGTAATAAATAATAGTATGCCAAAGCGTAAGCTTTTTTGTACAGGGGGTGTATGGTGTCCTTGAAATGTACTCTCTCGGACAACATCTCGTCATCACTGAAATATTGTTAGGAGAGTTAATGCAGTGCCTAAAGTAAGAAGGGCGGGGGTGTTATAGTGAAATCATGAGGCCAGGCCGGAGGTCATTATGAAAGCTGCGACGGCCCCCATAAGTGGTCATGGGCTGGGGTTGACTATGTGAAATGGGTGTGTTTGGTGGGCCATATGAGTTTTCTTGAAGATAAAGACTTAGTAGGAGAATAAATACGTAGGCTTGAATTACTGCTATGGCAATCTCTAGAATTGTAAGGAGCATTAAAATAATTAGTGTAAGTAAGGATAAAATAGGCGAAGTGGAAATTAGGACTATAATCCCTGATGAGATAAGGTGAATTAGTAGATGTCCTGCTGTTAAGTTAGCGGTTAATCGGATGGCAAGAGTTAGGGGGCGAATCATAAGACTAACTGATTCAATAATAATTAGGGCTGGAATTAGTAGGGTAGGAGTTCCCTCAGGTACGAGGTGAGAAATAGATTTAGAAAATTGGTTTCGTAAGCCAATAAGAATGGTGGTAATTCATAGTGGAATTGCTAGGGCTAAGTTTAGTGATAGTTGGGTGGTGGGTGTGAATGTATAAGGCAGGAGTCCTAAGAGGTTAACGCTCATAAGATAAATTAGGATGGATATAAACAGAAAACTTCATTTACTAATTTTGGACGATAAAGGGAGAAAAATTTGCTTTGTCAGGTAGGCTAGAAGTCAGTTGAGAATAGAGTGGATTCGATTAGGATTTCATTGATTTAATGAAGAAATAAGAAGCCATGGAAAGATAATGACAAAGGGCATAGTTGGCATGCCCAAAATGGTTGGTAGAACAAATTGGTTAAAGATACTTATTATCATGGTCAGGTTCAGGGGTGGGATTGGTGAGTGAGTGAATTTAAGGTAATAAGTTTCATGGGAGAATAAGATAAGATTTTTTTAGGTGAAAGAGTAGATAGTGTAAATCAAATAAGTAAAAAAATAAAAAATCAGGGGTAAAGAATTAGTTGGGGCATCCATTAAGGGTGGGTTAGTCACCTATCTATAGCTTAAAAGGCTATCGCTATTTTAGCAGCTTCTTAACGACTCTCTACACCTTCAAGGTATTTACGGAGTGAGGTCTAGTGAGGTTTCAATAACAATAGGCATGAAGCTGTGGTTTGCCCCACAAATTTCAGAACATTGACCATAAAAAATTCCGGGGTGTCCAATGGTAAAGGCAGCTTGATTTAATCGTCCTGGGATAGCATCTAGTTTAATTCCTAGTGATGGTACAGCTCAAGAATGAAGAACATCCTCAGCTGAAATAATTATTCGGGTTGAGGTAGCAAATGGGACGACTATGCGGTTATCTACTTCAAGAAGGCGGAAGCCTCCTGATAGAAGATTGTCTGATGGAATTATATAAGAGTCAAATTCGAGGTCTACTAGGTCCGAGTATTCGTAGCTTCAAAATCACTGGTGACCAATAGTTTTGATGGTAATTTCGGGGAAGTTAATCTCGTCTATTAGATAAAGAATGCGGAGAGATGGGAGCGCAATAACAACTAGTGTAATGGCTGGCAGAACTGTTCAGACTAGTTCAATTTCCTGAGCATCAACAGTGTTAGTATTAGATAACTTAGTTGTTAATAATGAGGTAATAATACATAGAACAAGGGCACTAATTAAAAAGACTATTATTAAGGCATGATCGTGGAAATGAATTAATTCCTCCATGATTGGGGAGGCAGCATCTTGAAGTCCTAGTTGTGTGGCATGGGCTATAGAGGAGTACTAGTCGGTAATTAGTGATTCAGCCCTGACAAGGCTGTGTTATGCTTAACTAACCCCTCAAGAGAGTGACAGATGGTTATGTGACCGGTTTGAAACCGGGGTAAGGGGGTTCAATTCCCTCCTTTCTTGTTTAATATTTACAGAAAAAATAGGTTCTTCAAATGTATGAGAGTGGGGTGGAAAATTTATTGATCATTCAATATTAGTTTTGGTGAGAGGATTAGTTGGGGCTAGTCGTTTACTCATGAAGGCTTCTCAAATAATGAATACTATTAATATCACTGCGGTGAGTGAAATTAGAGAGCCTGCTGACGAGGCCGAGTTTCATAGGCTGTAGGCGTCAGGATAGTCTGAATATCGCCGTGGTATACCCGCTAGGCCTAGAAAATGTTGCGGAAAAAATGTTAAATTTACACCAGCAAATATTACTGCAAAGTGGATTTTTGTTCAGGTTTTGTGCATTGAGAAGCCGGTAAACAGGGGAAATCAGTGGATGAAGCCAGCCATAATAGCAAAAACAGCACCCATAGATAATACATAATGAAAGTGGGCAACGACATAATATGTGTCATGGAGAACAATGTCAATTGACGAGTTGGCAAGAATAATGCCTGTCAGACCCCCAACAGTAAATAGAAAAATAAAGCCTAGTGCCCACAGCATAGGTGCATCAAGTTTAATGATCCCCCCATGTATTGTGGCTAGTCAACTAAATACCTTCACACCAGTTGGGATGGCAATAATTATAGTTGCTGAGGTAAAATAGGCTCGTGTGTCCACATTTAGGTCGGTAGTAAATATGTGGTGGGCCCATACAATAAAGCCTAAGAGACCAATGGACAATATTGCTCATACTATGCCCATATATCCAAAGGGTTCCTTTTTATTTGAATAGAAGGAGACTACGTGAGAGATAATACCAAATCCTGGTAAAATAAGAATATAAACCTCTGGGTGACCAAAAAATCAGAAGAGATGTTGATAGAGGATTGGGTCGCCTCCCCCCGCCGGATCAAAGAAGGTGGTGTTCAGATTGCGATCAGTGAGTAGTATTGTGATGCCTGCGGCTAGGACTGGTAAGGACAGGAGAAGAAGTACAGCAGTAATTAAGACAGATCAGATGAACAAAGGCGCTTGGTAGTATGAGGCTGATAGGGGTTTTATGTTGATGATGGTGGTAATAAAGTTAATAGCCCCTAAAATAGATGAAATACCAGCCAAATGAAGAGAGAAGATTACCAGATCTACGGAGGGCCCAGCATGGGTGAGATTGCTCGCGAGAGGGGGGTAGACAGTTCAGCCTGTTCCGGCCCCTGCTTCTGTTATTGATGATGTCATTAGGAGAAAAAATGATGGGGGTAGAAGTCAGAAACTTATATTATTCATGCGTGGAAATGCTATATCTGGTGATCCAATTATTAGTGGAATTAATCAGTTACCAAAACCGCCGATCAAAACTGGTATTACTATAAAAAAAATTATAACAAAAGCGTGGGCTGTAACAATAACATTATAAACCTGGTCATCCCCCAGTAGGGCTCCGGGTTGGCTTAGTTCGGCGCGAATAATTAGGCTTAGAGAAGTGCCAGCCATTCCTGCTCAGGCCCCGAAGGCCAAGTAAAGTGTTCCAATGTCTTTGTGGTTTGTGGATAAGAATCAACGAGTAAATTTCACGGTAAAGTCACAATAAGTAGAGTGAGGTCCATTCGGTAGGACCCCTAGCTGTTAACTACGGAGTTGTGGGATCAAGACCCGCCATTCTAGACAACCGATTATGCCCGGGGACTTCTCCCGTTTTTTTATAAACCGGGAGAAGTCGTGAGGATGGGGCTGTTTTTAATCTAATTAAAATGTAGAGGGTTCATAGGTCATATGGGGTCCTGGGGTGTAACATATGTGGTTGCAAACCATGAGAAGCAGGGTGAGTCCTGTCGGGATCTAGGAGCCCCTATAATTTATTAAAAGGAAGTTACAAGTAAATGATTAGTTCTAATAATTTGTTTTGGGCATAATTTTGATGGTAAATTTCTTTTCTAAATAGTGTGGTTACAGGCGGGGGTGTTATTAAATTTTAGTAAATTGGCCGAGTAGGCGGTGGGTTGTAGCCCCAAACACGGAGGTTTAAGTCCTCTTTTTACTAGATTTAGTTTATATTCATAGAGCCTTATCTTAAATTAAAGAGTTTGAGTTGCATTCAGAATAAGTGGGTTAAAATCCTGCAGGTTCTATTATGGTGGTCAAGGTAAGATGGTTTTTGATTATTTTGAATTTATAGGGATCTGAGGAGAGGCGGAGTGTGTATGGGTCCTCAGTGAATTTAGAATAAATTGTTAATTAGACATATAATTAATAATTTAGGTTATTGCACTTCTATATGGCGAAGTGTAGTAGGTTAAAAGGGAAGCTTTTTATGTCATCTTCTGTAGCATCTAACTCCTGGGGGGGGAGGTTAGAGGACGGCGCAGGGGAATGTAAAAGGTTGGGGCACCTCATAAATTTTATTTACCCAGATAGGGTAAAGAATTCGTAAGAAAATTTGTGGGGGGGGTAAGGGGGGGGAAAGGAAAACTTTAAAACTTCTAGACGGGGGGAATATGAGAGTAATGAGGAATAACATTATGTCCATCGCGCATTCACTTATTTAGGACACGGATTTGATTATGTTATTATAAATGTCATGTTACTCTTCATAATATGTCCATAAAGCATTAACTTACTTAGACCATGAATTTGATATGTTATTATTATTCAATGCACGAGCTATGACGTGAATTTATTCACGTCTTAGCGAGTAAATAATCTAAAACATTGAGCTTAATGAGATAAATCAATAACTTATATTTCTTTTACATTATACGATACACCTTCATAAACGTTAGTTTATGACAGGTGTAGAGTATATGCTCCTGTCTTGTCAGTCATGTATAATACTAATAACTGGTGGAGGCATTCATAAAGATGTTGTTTTTTTATTAGTGTTGATTATTAGATGCACTAGGGACGGATATAGAGTTTAATGTTTTAATGAAATAATATTCTTCTCCTTTACTATTAATGCAAAATAATAACATTAAAGCACCGCTTAGTTCAACCTTGATATTATACCTTACAACCATTGGTGTTAGTTGATGAAACCATCCCCTATATATTATAATTAATGGGGTAAACCACGGATGGTTGAGGTATTAAGAATTGCTATCTTACATAAGAGGGAAACTCTTTAGAAATCACGAGGTGTCCGTTTACAATTAAAGTCCATAGATTCTGTTCCGTCAGATGACTCCTAAAGATCAATTACTATGAGTCTACAAAAGTGGTCCGTTGGAAGGTAAGATCTACCGTATCTTAAGCAATATTGGACAGATTAAGGTGGTATGCTGAAAGCCAAGAAAGTGTAATACCTTGACAGTCTTAGATGAATAAATTAATGTTTACTTAATTATCTAATCAATGGTTAATGTATGCTAGGGGGAAAGTAATAGTTGCTCGACGTACATAGTAAGTAATATGGGCAATATTAAGTGTTTGGTTAGACGAAAATTGTGGCTTTGGCCAAAACCTCGCGATTTTGGTCGAAATTTTCGGGTTTTTTTAGATAATATTTTTCAGAGCCTATAGGAATTAAACCTATGTTTAAGGCTTTGAAAGCCATTAGTTTTGTTAACTTAAGGTTCTGGTGGTGTTAAAGCTTTAGGTAATATGGTAAATTACAGTCTTCATCTTACAAGGGTGACACTTTGATTAAGTTACTAAAGCGCATTGGTTCCGGTGTCTGACCAATTGCCCGAAAAAAAATTTCAAGCGTTATTACACTTGAATAATTAATATAAGAGTTGTGGATAGAGGTAGGAGCAGGGTGGCTGAGGTAGTTAGTGGGGCTAGGAGGATTATTGGGGGGTGGGGGATGCGCCATACAGTTGATAAGTGGGGTATTCCTGGTGGTAGTGTCAGCGATAGAATGTATGATAGTCGTAAGTAGAAGAATAATGTGAGCAAGGATGTTAGCAGAATTATTGCGGAAAGAGAAAAAATGTTTTGTTTAATCAGTTCAAGAATAATAAAGAGCTTAGGTGAAAATCCTGTTAGTGGGGGGAGGCCAGCTAGTGAAAGGAGGGTAAGTAAGGTCAAAGAGGTGATGGTAGGGCTTTTGGTGGTTGAAGAGGAGAGGTCGGATATTTTTGTGGCAGACAAGAAAATCAGTGAAGAGAATATGGCTGTTGATAAAATGATGTAAATTAGAAAATTAAAAAGCGCTATGCTAGAATCGAATTTAATAATAATGATGGTTCAGGCCAGGTGTCCGATTGAGGAGAAGGCTATGATTTTTCGGAGTTGGGTTTGGTTTATACCGCCTCACCCGGCGGCAAGAGAGGATATGATGGCGATAAGAAGAGTAAGGTCTAGATTAATTAGATGGGAGATTTGTAAGAGGAGGGTTAATGGGGCAATTTTTTGTCATGTTGAAATAATGAGCCCCGTGGTTAGGTTGATGCCTTGGAGGACTTCTGGCAATCAGAAATGTATTGGAGCGAGTCCTATTTTAGTTATTAGGGTTAAAGATAGTACAAGTGAAATAAAGTTTGATGGGGAGGTGATAGTTCATTGACCGGTTGTTCAAGCATTAAGGGTGCATGAAAATAATAAGAGTGCTGAGGCGGAGGCCTGTGTTAGAAAATATTTTGTGGAGGCTTCAATTGCTCGGGGGTGGTGGTTTATGACCATGAGAGGTATAATAGCGATTGTATTAATTTCTAGGCCAATTCAGGCAAGAATCCAGTGGTGACTTGTTAGTGTAGTAATTGTTCCGGCTACTAGGCTTAGGGTAGAGAGAAGGAGCATAATTGGGTTAATTGACAAGGGAAGGGTTAAAACCTTCATTGGTGGGGGATGGGCCCACTAGCTTAATTAGCTTACTTTGCTAGCAAAGGTAGGGGTTAAACCTACATAGTTGGGGTATGGGCTCAAAGGCTTAAAAATTAGCTTACTTTACTAAAAAATAATATAGTTGGTAGTATAAGGGGTTTTGATTTCCTGAGTGCAGGTTCGAGTCCTGCTTTTTTATTAGTAATGGGAAGGTTTGAGCTTACATAGTCTTCTCTATCAAAGAAGTCCTTAAATTTTCGGGCACATTACCATAAAAATGGGGGGGTGAATAGGAGGGAGGTGGGAATGGAGATGTTAATAGACAGAAGGGCTAGGGTTAGGGGGAGGAAATTTTTTCATGCAAGGTGCATAAGCTGATCATAGCGGAATCGTGGGTAAGATGCACGGATTCATAAAAATAAAATGGATAAAGAGGAGACTTTAAGTATAAGGTTGGTGGTAAATAGGGGTTGTGATGGTAGTGGAACTCCTAAAAATATAATAGAGGTTATGGTGTTTATTAATAGAATGTTGGTATATTCAGCTAAAAAAAATAAGGCGAAAGGTCCGCTGGCGTATTCGACGTTAAATCCTGATACTAGCTCAGATTCACCCTCTGTTAAATCAAATGGTGTTCGGTTGGTTTCTGCAAGTGTAGAGGCAAATCATATAAGGGTCAAGGGTCACATGGGGAGTAGAAGTCAGTTTTGATACTGCGAGGTAAGGAGGGAGGAAAGTGAAAAGTTACCTGAGAAGAAGATTAGGGATAAGATGATAAGCACTAGCGTAACTTCATAAGAGATAGTCTGTGCAATAGCCCGAAGTGCGCCCATCAGGGCATATTTAGAGTTAGATGCTCACCCTGAGGCCAGGATAGCATAGACAGAGAGGCTAGAGATGGCTATAATGAATAGAATTCCTAGATTTATGTCTGATTGGGGGGTTGGTATGGGAAGGGGGGCTCATAGGATTATAGCTAATGTTAGGGCTATAATTGGGGCTAATAAAAATAGTATTTGAGAAGATGTTGATGGGCGAATAGGTTCTTTAGTAAACAGTTTTAATCCATCAGCAATTGGTTGGAGCAGGCCGGTTGGCCCTACAATGTTTGGGCCTTTTCGGAGTTGAATATACCCAAGAATTTTTCGTTCAATCAGCGTTAGGAAAGCTACAGCTAGAAGGATTGGGATAATAAATAGAAGTGGTATGGCATTCGCTAAAATAGAGTTCAAAGATGATGGGGGGGTTTGAACCCTCAGTAAAAGAGTTTAGGTCTTTTGCATTACCTAATTATGCTACATCAGCAGCCCTGATCTGGGGCAGGGTATGGGGTTCTTTGTCTAATTGAGGGGTGAGCATTAGTTTAAGGTGATGGCTTGCTAGTGCTTGGCCACGCTGTCTAAATCCTTTCGTACTAGAGACAGCATCTTAAAGATAGAAACCGACCTGGATTACTCCGGTCTGAACTCAGATCACGTGGGGTTTTAATCGTTGAACAAACGAACCTTATGTAGCGGCTGCACCACCAGGATACCCCGATCCAACATCGAGGTCGTAAACCTGCCTGTCAATATGAACTTTAAAGGCAGATTGCGCTGTTATCCCCAGGGTAGCTTATTTCGTTGATCGATGGTTCGGATCATTGAGTGTCAGTATTCTGTTTCTTAGAGGTGTATCTCTTGGATAAGAAATTATTCATTCATCGTGGAGGTTGATTTTTACTCCATGGTCGCCCCAACCGAAGACTTAGAGGTATAAATTTAGGGGTTGAGGAATAAGGCTAAAATTTATTCGGTGTCTAAAGTTCCATGGGGTCTTCTCGTCTAATATTCTAATTCCCGCCTTTTCACGGGGGGGTCAGTTTCACTGATTGGGGGGTGGAGACAGTTTAACCCTCGTGATGTCATTCATTCTAGTCCCCATTTAAGGGACAAGTAATTGTGCTACCTTAGCACGGTTAGGGTACCGCGGCCGTTTAAGAGTCACTGGGCAGGCTGGACCTTTTATGTTTAAACAAAAGGCGATGTTTTTGGTAAACAGGCGGGGTTAGGTTTGCCGAGTTCCTTCTCCTCCTTTTAATCTTTCCTAAAATGTTCTTGTGTAAGGTTAACATAAAAAGCTACAAGTTTTTTGTGGGGGGGTGTTGTAGTAGGGTCATTGTGTTAATTGCCATTGGTTAGTCCGTTATGGCTTACGCTAGTATTTAGGAGAATTGCATATTCTTGTTACTAGTCCAAGCATGGTGTCTTCCATAATATTATGGAGTCGTCCAATAGTGAATAAGGGTTGGTAGAATGATTAGGAATTTTATATTGAAGAGAGCTTTAACGCTATCTTAAAGGTGGCTGCTTTTAGGCCCACTTGAGAATATTAATAATATTACCCATAGCATGAGGCTGTGTCCTAGGTCAAATAAGCTGTACCTTATTTGAGTGGCTCTTAAGTTTAATTTTTTGCTTGTAAAAATGCATAAGCTTAAGGTAGAACTTAGATTCTTTTCTTGGAAAACCAGCTATCTCTAGGTTCGATTAGCTTTTCACCGCTACTAGAAAATCTTCCCACCCTTTTGCAACAGGGACGGGTTTATCCTATAGATTGTTTTGAAGTAGCTCACCTAGTTTCGGGGTGACAAGCTGAAATTTGCTTTTTGCTTGGTTTAACTGGCTCAGTCATGATGCAAAAGGTACAAGGAGTAAGCTTTGCTGTGTGGTGCTTTGTGTTATTTCATTATTATTTCATCCTTCCCTCACGGTACTAAGTTTAAAGCGTTTATTAACTTTTCAATCTCCATTACTAAAGAATTAGAATGTTTTGGTTAGTGTGGATGGGGTGAAGAAGTGTAAGCTAGATTTTAGGCTCAAAATGGTCCGGATCAGTGGACATGTTCTTGGTGTAAGCAAGGGGCTTTAATTAAGCTACATTTTGTTAATCCAAGTGCACTTTCCAGTACACTTACCATGTTACGACTTACCTCTTCTTGAAAATTTATATGGTATAAGTTACGAGTGGATAATAATTGAAGAGGGTGACGGGCGGTTTGTACGCGACCCAGGTCCTGTTTAAGAGGGGCTCTCTGTTCTTCTCTTACTTCTAAATCCTCCTTTGAATCACAGTTTCATGCAATTTTTCGTTTATTCTATATTAGAAATTGTAGCCCATTATCTACCCCTGCATTGGCTGCACCTTGACCTGACGTGGGAGGGGTTCCTAATTTGGTTTACTTTTAGATATTCATAGAGTAAACTTGCGACGGAGGTATACAGGCTGATAGGCAAACAGGGGTGAGGTGTAGTGGGGATTGTCAATTATAGAACAGGCTCCTCTAGTTGGATGGGGCACCGTCAAGTCCATTGGGTTTTAAGCGTAGCTCGTAGTTCCCTGGTGTTTCTGGCGTAATTTTAATTTATAGCTAAGCATAGTGAGGTGTCTAATCTCAGTTTGTGTCTTAGCTGTCGTGCTTTCGAGTAGGGATTAGGGCAACTTTTGTGTTTGATTTACGGGGGGGCGTGTTTTAGACGACTAGGTCCCTGTTCAGCCTTAATTATTTGTTTACTTAATATCACATTTGACACCGAAAGTTATTAATTTGAGTCCCTGGTGTAGCCGCGGCGGCTGGCACCATGTTGGCCGACTCTTTTATCCTTAGCTAGTTCAAGCTGACGCTTATTAGTAAAATTAATCACTGCTGTTTATCCTTGGGGATGTGGTGATTCTAGGTGTTTGGGGCCAGAATACTGTGCCTGATACCTGCTCCTTCTTCTAGTCAAGGTGGAAGGGCGTCCTCACGGGTGTGCTGATACTTGCAATGTGTAAATTAGGATAGAATTAATAGTAAGGCTTGGACCAAACCTTTATGTTCTTAGGACTTTTTATGGGCCATTTTAGCGTTTTCAACGCTATGCTTTAGTTAAGCTATAAGAGCAGAATAGCAAGATGTAGTTTAATGAGAATGCCGGCTTTGGGGGTCGGAGGCGAGGTATAGTTACCTTCATCTTGAGTGTGAATAGAGAGGACTTATTTCTCATTTTCAGGTCCACAACCTAATATTTTATTAAATTATATTCACTAATAGCTTTTACTCGGATTTGCGCCGGGAGAGCTGGGTTCTAAGTCCAGTGGGGGTCTATTTCCCATTTAAAAGC